CAAAGCTCTTTCTTTTTTTTTGGCCATGCCGTGAAATGAAATTGTATCGTATGTTAGTTAGAGAGGTTGGCGAACTACTACGATCCATTGGATTCCCCATCTATATCCAATCCCAACGAGAATAGAATCGAGTCGCTTCCGGCTTGGCTTGTAGTCATAGTCAACTAGCTTATGTAGTGGTCGGCATTCCTACACGCACGTGCCCGCCAGAATGCCTCCTTGGTTCTGGACGAAGCCAAGCTGATACATACGATAGGCGGAGGAAAGACCGCCCATTTCATAGCGCCTGGGAAAGGCAAGTTGGATCGAGGATTGGAGAGGAGAGGTGGAAGAAAAGGCTCGGGATGGATTTAGGAGTCTTTGTGCGAGCCGTATGCGGTGAGAGTCGCACGTACGGTAACGAGGGGGGTTCGCGTCTATACGTGTAGTGTGGTGGTTGGGCCTACCCACCCTATTTGTTCCATGATCTATGGGTCTACTGGAGCTACCCACTTCGATCAATTAGCCAAGATTTTGACCGGATACGAAATCACTGGTGCTCGATCTAGTGGTATTTTTATGGGGATTCTATTTATCGCTGTAGGATTCCTATTCAAGATCACTGCAGTTCCTTTTCGGGCGGCTGTAGGACGGACGGCCGCCTATAGGTGGTAGGGTAGGGTGGGTGGTACCGCTCAGATTGCGGCCAATCTTCCTAACCGCGCGCGGGCCGGGCTTAGAGCGCGTGAAACTCATCACTACCTCGTAAGGGCGTTGAGACCATAGCATGTTACACGAAAGCGCCGCTTTCTCTGGAGTGTTGTCACACAGCTGCCCGCCTAGAAGAGCCACTCGCTCTGTAGTGTTGTCACACAAGATAAGCACGCCGCCCGCCTGCTGGCCGGGCGAATCGAAGTTCTCTTCCGGTCAACTGTCCACCCAGTCAAGTGCAAAAAACACAGTAGAATCACGCAACGCACGCTGCTGGTGTGCTTCCTGCCCGCGAGGAAAGAAAGAAGAGCGACAAGGTTCAGTTCAGATTTTACTGTTTGCAGCATGGGAGCGGATTACCCAAAAAATCCCTGGGAACAATGAAAAAAAAAAGATATCTCGGTAACGAAAACTATAGGGGGCTGTATTGGCGAGATCCAACGGTGAACAGCAGCCCAAAAGAAAAACCGCCTGGAAGTCCGAGGACCTGTAGTACCGTACCCTACCCCCGAACCAGCAGCCTTCGCGCCAAGCAAGACCGCCCTTGTCCCTTTCCTTTCTCCATTCTGCCTCCTTCTTTGCTTTGTTCCAATAGAGTCTAAGGCAAAGCAAAAGTGGTTCGTATGCCTACTTTACCTACTTGACGAAAGGGAACAAACAAAGTTTGCCTTTCTGGGTTTATGGATTGGATTCAGTCAGCGTCACTCCTTTGATTATGTCGTGACGCTTTGGTTACCGGCGAACGCTTCCAAAGGCGCCCTCTTTTTGTCATCCCTGCAGCTTTCCAGATTTTGTATTGGACGCATGGCGTAGCTCGGACCAACAAATCATGTTTGAGCCTCTGTTCAAACCAAACAAACCCACCCCTATTTGAATAAGGCTGGAAAGAATGCCCGCCAAGCAAGCGTAGGCTCGAAGGAGCGCGCCTTAGCGCTTTCCCTTTTCTCGCTTTCCCCAACCAAACAAGGAAAGGCTCGACGAAGGGAGGGGGATGCGGCGGGGGAAGGAACACGCTTTTTCGACCGCGGTGGTATGATTGCCGGGCCCTCTCCTCGTTCCGCCCGCTGGCCTATTGGGATAGCAGCCTTCGGGCTTTGCCTGCCCTTTATAATAAAGAATTCCGGCTCGGCCCGGGAAAGCGCTGGCAACAACAGAAAGGAAGGGGTCCATGTAGCTGCTGCGCCCGCCCCCTTCTTAGTCAATGGGGCAGCAGGTTCGGCATCTACTAGAAAAGAGAGAATCCACTTCAGATAACCACGCCTCCGCTAGGCAGCGTGTGGAATGGCCGAGAACGGACCTTTTTGGATATATAATCCAAGTCGAGAGTGGAGTTACGGGAACAGCCGTCTGATGGAAAACTACTTTCACGTTCGGTTCAGAGAGCACTTTTTTCGTTGAGAATTCCTCGTTTCCTTTCGTGTGAATTCCCCAGCGGCGAATTCAAAACTTGTGGGGCCCTATCTATTCCATCTCTCGAGCCCCGAAGAAAACCCCCCTCCCCTTCGGACTCCATATCTCTTTTGACTCTATATATGTGGGCACCTGATATCTATGAGGGTTCACCCACCCCGGTTACAGCATTCCTTTCTATTGCGCCTAAAATATCTATTTCTGCTAATATTTCACGTGTTTCTATTTATGGTTCCTATGGAGCTACATTGCAACAAATCTTCTTTTTCTGCAGCATTGCTTCTATGATCTTAGGAGCACTGGCCGCCATGGCCCAAACGAAAGTCAAAAGACCTCTAGCTCATAGTTCAATTGGACATGTAGGTTATATTCGTACTGGTTTCTCATGTGGAACCATAGAAGGAATTCAATCACTACTAATTGGTATCTTTATTTATGCATTAATGACGATAGATGCATTCGCCATAGTTTCAGCATTACGGCAAACCCGTGTCAAATATATAGCGGATTTGGGCGCTCTAGCCAAAACGAATCCTATTTCGGCTATTACCTTCTCCATTACTATGTTCTCATACGCAGGAATACCCCCCTTAGCCGGCTTTTGTAGCAAATTCTATTTGTTCTTCGCCGCTTTGGGTTGTGGGGCTTACTTCCTAGCCCCAGTGGGAGTAGTGACTAGCGTTATAGGTTGTTGGGCGGCCGGAAGGTTGCCACGAGTAAGTAAGTTTGGGGGACCGAAGGCAGTTCTCCGCGCACCGGACACGTAGCTTACCGAATCAGTTGCGACACGGATGGGAATGCATGCTACGAAAGATAGGGTCGAGTCTGATACATCAACCGTCTACTCAATATCCTTGGACGAGTCCATAATCACTACACGAGATGAACCTTGGTTTGGTGAATTGAAGTTGGCCTTAGGTGGTTTAGGACTCCCAGTTACTGCGCGCGATCGTATACTGGGGTGCTCCCCGCCGGTTGTTGGAACGACGCGAGCCGGGCCGGGCCTCGATTCAGAAAGATGAAGGGCCCAAAAGTATAGAAATAGGGGGTTACAAATTCCCCATCTCATTGGGGGCGGAAAACGAATCGACATCTCGATGTGATACAGCCTTTTCTAATTTAGTTGGGAAAGAACGGCGAAGTCCATCCGAAGCGTCCAATGAAGAAATTGAGGAGAGCAAAGCGCCAATGGCGCGCGAAGCGCATGCGGAAGGGGCACGGAGAAAACTCCGTGTGGAGGAGCAAGCGCAGGCTCGAAAGCAGAGAGAGGAGCAAGCGCAGGCGCCTACACGCGCGTTAGCGCTTGTAGTTTTCTCGCTTCCTGGGCCAAAAGCAGTGCAGTCTTTCCTAGCCAAATCAAGGATTTGGGGCTTCTTGCTACGCAACTTTACTATAAAAAGAAATTTATTTAGTAATATATGAATAGAAAGATAGATCCATCCATCTATCCTATCCGATTTAGATTTTGATATCTAAAAAATAATCGATTTCATTCAACGTTTGATGAAAAGAACTGCGCTTAGCCCCCCCGCTCATGAAAGGGCTCTGCTGCAATGGATGGCAGAGGGTCCTTAGTACCCAAAGCACTGGAGTGATCCAGTAGCCGGGAAGGGGCCTAGAAGTGCCTACTACTACACCACACTACACTTGGCTCTACACATTTACATAGCTAACCCCTGTCCAGTGTCTGGCAGAGCTAAGGGGGCTTCAATCCAACTTCCTTATCCCCATCTTTGCCCAGGCTAACGGGGCCTTACAACTTCGGGGGGGTGGAGAAAGTGGACAAAACAGACTCGCATTCCCCAGCAAGCGTAGGCTCGAAGGAGCGCGCTCGCGCGCTTTCCCTTTTCTCGCTGGGTTCCTTTTTCGTCTCGCATTTATCATCGAACAGGAAAAGAATCATATTGAAAACGCTCCTAACCCAAGCCCCTCCTTCGTAGAGCCGTGTATTGTAGGTGATCCGAACCTGCCCGGAGCGAGCCTTCCATAGAGGCAAGTGAAGTTGGTGAGCCGTATGATGGGCAACTATCTCCTGCGGTTCGGAGAGGACTCAGCTGTTAGTTAGTACCCCCGTCGGTTTCGGGGTGGACCCTTTTACTCTATTTTATTATATACGCTTAGCGAAAAGAATGTTTTTTGATACACCTAGGACATGGATTCTATATGAACCAATGGATCGTGACAAGTCGTTACTACTAGCAATGACTTCCTCTTTCATTACTTCATCCTTTCTATATCCCTCTCCCTTGTTCTCAGTTACTCATCAAATGGCACTCAGTTCATATCTTTAAGTTCGATCATTGACAAGGCTTTCTTTGAAAGGGTGGGTGGGCCATTGATAAAGAATCGATTCAAAAGCACAATGCTAGCAGATGGCGGGCCTCCGCTTTTCTTTTCATTAATGAAACCTGCCAGTTATTTTGGACTCAAATCAAAAAGACAGCAAGCGTAGGCGCCTACACGCGCTAGCGCGCTTTCCCTTTTCTCGCTTGTTCAAAAGAAAAAAAAAAGGTAGGGGAAAAAAGGTCGCCGACTGCTACTAAGAACCTAACAGAACTTTTTTTAACTTAGGTGTAGAATACTCACAACTATTTTTATAAGTGCACAAAAGCGAGCCATCTTATAGTATTGCAACAAAACCGTGCAGCTGCCTCGCTAGCGAAGGATTTCCCAAGCCCGAGCTGAGTGGCTTTTTTACAGAGAGAGGCACCGGAGTCAGAATCAAGAAGAGCAGTTGAAGGAAAAGCCGTATTTAATTGTTGGGTGGTCGTAGATCAGGTGGAACATAGTAGTTAATTTATCTCTCCTGATCCGCTTTCGATTAAGGTTTCTGTCTATCCATCAGGTTAGGTTTCGACCTAAGCCCAACCATGCTTAGCCTCGTAGGGTAACCAAACCATGCCTCGCAGCATTGATTTCTTCTTTTCATTCTCAGAACAATCTCCAGAAAGACAACATGTCAACAAAATAGGAAGCAACATCCAATTCTCATTCGGAACGGGCTCGAGAGCTTCAATCAGACTTAGGGAGCGAGGAAAGCAGCAGAAGGGCGGTCTCCGGCTTAGGCGTCAGACATGATTCTTTTCCGAACAAAGCAAGCGTAGGCTAAAAGCCGGAGCGAGCGTTAGCGCTTGTAGTTTTCTCGCTTGCACCGGCTTTGGATTAAAGAAGATCGGCCATAGAATAGAAGAAAGGAATGGGGACATAGCGAGAGACTCTCGATTCGCTGCTCTACATGGAAAAATAAAAGTAGTTAGTACTGTACGCCCGCAACAACAACAACAAAGAGGCCGATTTGAGAACGTTTGGAGAGGCTCACGGGGCTAGACCCATCACAAACCACAAAGAAAAGCCTTTACTAAAAAAGGTAGCCTCAGAAAAACTTGTCAAAAGACTTGACCCCCTGACCCAAGCAAGGGCATTTCGGCAGTTGGTCGGTCAAGACGGGGACTTTCCCAAAGCTCCTTTCGACCTCAGAGCCACTTCTAATAAATATAAATAGCGTGGTATAATTTCTTTTTTCTTTGCCGCTCTTCAAGTGACAGATTTTTTTGAGAAAGCACGGACCGGGGCAGTGGGTGGGCTTGGCACGGAACTCTTATCTCTAAGCGGGACTTACTCTGATATGGATTAGTTAAGTGGGCTAGTTATCTCAATCCAACCTTCCGGCTTTCATGATCACTCTTTAGTAAGCTAATACCTTAATTTGTCTTTTCCTCAAGGCAGGGCTTCTAACCTTCGACTCAAGTAGGGGCTTACACGCCCACGCCCTTGAATGAAAATAAGGTCTGAGTCGTTGACCATAAATCCGGTCTTCGAGAAGGAGCTGCTACGGAAGAGAATACAGAGGGAAGATGAAATCTTTTATTTCTTAGTTGAAGTTTAGTGGGGCTTGGAAGCCCTGCAAGTGTGATAGTATAGGAATAGGCGGGAGGAATGAAGAATTCACATAGAGTGATCGGTAAGCTGACCCGCACTCAATAGAAGAGGCAAGGAGAAAGGTTGCTTTTAGGTCGATTTCAAGCAGAAGGAGAAAGAAGAAAGCTTAATAGTAGCACAAAGACAGGGGACGCAGAAAGCAAATATCTTGTTGCCCTTAACACAGGAGAAACTTCTTTCAAGGATAAAGAACTAAGACAGGCAAGCGAGCTTCAGTTGCGCGACCGGGGAGGAAGACAACCTTTAGCTATAAGACAAAAGGAGTAGCGGGAAAGGGAACTCTCCAATATGATAGTGGCTTGCCCACCTCACCGCGGGTAGCCAACTTCAGCTCACCCTAGGAACCTTCAAGGTTAGACTTACTTATTGAGGTGCAGTAACATGAATACATTCCTTGGAGGGTTGCTTAGCAGGAAATTTATTACTTGAAATAGGTAACTTCGTCTGGAAATTTATTACTCCGAAGAAGACAACTTACGAAAGAGGACTATCTCCGGAATGGGGGAATCCTGCTATTGAATATAACAAAGTGAAGCTGGACTGCACTCGCTACGCAGTTGAATAGACAGGAAGACAATCAGCAAGGGCGATAGCCCACTGGTTGCAAAGGAAGCGCGCCCAGAAAGAGGTAACCTTACTTAGATGTACTGATCAAAGAATTACTCAGTGAACGGGCCTGATTGAGGACTCTTACAAACCATTTCAGAACGAATACCGGGCTTCCAGCAAAAGATAAACCGACCCAACCAGAATCAAATACAAAACTTCCTTAGAGAAGCAAACTCCCATTTCTCTACTAAGGGGACAGGGATCAGGCTCTCCCATGAGTTAATAACGGGGGGTCCTTCTTACATTTCAGCAGGGAAAGGAATAACTCACTACAAGTTCTTTAACGAGGGAAGGAACTTCACTACAAAGTACAGCAATACTCAGAAACAAACAAAGGCTCGCGGGGCTTTAGGGAAACACTCGATCCCCGGGGGACAACCCCCCACACCGGCTCGCAAACAACAACCGATAGACACAGCTAAAAATATACACCGATAGACTCAAAATGTCGGATGATCGGTTCGGGGGGAATTTTAAAAAACAAAACGAATGAAAATCAACTCAAACAGCGCATTTAACAATAAAATCACTAAAGACTAGGATTAGCAAGGGCGGATATTTAGCCATTAGACGGCACAGATATTCAGCTCCGACAGAGACAGAAAAAAAGGACTATTTCAGGGATCCAGCTCTGAAAAGAAATACAATCAGCTTAACCTAAGATATTAGAAAAGAGAGCACGCGATTCCTAGTCAGACCTTCCGAGAGATTGCGAGAAAGAGCTCCTAAGCACATGCCAGCAAAGACAGATAGTGAGCTGGTCAGGAGGGAGATAGCTTTCTCTTTCATCCCGTTCACAATCCATTACAGAAGCAAGCAGAATCCTCTGAGATACGCCTACAGACAAGTAGGCGGAGGAGAGCTCAGTAGGCAACGGCATAAGTGCAGGCTACGTTCGATAGCTAACGGAGGGTACTTTCCATATAAACAAATAGGATAAAGACAACGGAAGCAGAAACTCAAACTTTTAGAGTTTTCACCCAGGCAGGAGCTTAAAGTAGCGCAGCAAAGCTACGAACATAGCAGAAGAGCTTCGCTTCCTCTATTCCCCCGCCAACCTCTTTATAGGGCCAAACAGGAATTCGTTCTCATCATCACAGAAGCTAGCTCATGCCCTTTTTGATCCTCAAATCAAAGAGGAACTCGAGTTGCAATCACTTTCCTTTTTTTTTGCTTTCGACTCGACTTGTTCAGTCTTCAGCTCGACTTGTTTTGATTCGATATGACCGCTCTGAGTCTGCATCCCGGTCTAGTCTCAGGTCTGTCTCCACGTGCCTTCATTGGAGGAAGGAATAGCCTCAAGTTCGTTCTTGTGCTTAGGAGCTGAACCGTCCTCCTGCAGGATTGATGAGAGCCTAAGGATGGGTTGGATCGATGGATTCCTTAAGCCTAGTTTCGATCAATGGATTCCTTTTCTTTCGTCCCACGCGGGCCTGCAGCTGCCCTTAAAGCCTCAATCCTCGTTCTAGATCAAGTCTCCTTGCTAGGGATATGGCTTTCTAGCCTCTCTTGTTGTCAAATAGTGACTCGCACTCTTTCCTATTTCCAGATTAAAAGCCGCGAGCACCGAAGGAAAGTAGAACTGAACACCAACTGAAAAAATAAAATAAGCAAAAAAAGAGGTTGCAAACAGCTTTTTTGCATTTTGCAGTAAGTAAGTTGCTCACCATCTTCAGTAAGTAAGTTAACAGACTTGAGCAAGTCTTCGTCTTCCTTTTCCTTGGACGAGTTCCTTCAGTTAGATAGGTGAAGTTATATAGGCTAGCGAGCCACATGAGCCTAGAAGTTGAGTCAGTCTCGCCTTCCTTTCTGTACCATCATAGCAAGTCTCCTCTACGTGAGCAGCAGTCAGGGAACGTCTTTAGTGCTTTTTGAGACATTATGTTCCGTGTCTTTGTCCGAGTGTCTTTCTTTGTTGAAAGAGAACACCTCCCCTAACGGTAGATATAGCCAGGGGAAAGAACCGCTCTACAGAAGTCTTTCCTAAAAAAGGTGAAGTACTGAGTGAGGAGGACCGTTGCCCAAGCCACCAGGCGAGGAAAGGTTTCACCACTTCTTGTTCTTGCCACTTTTCTCATAATCTAATGGTGGAACTCTTCTTTCTTTTTTCATATGCATTGGGTTCCCAGAACCCAGAAAGAGACGAAAGATACTCGCGAAGAACATGGATGGATATAGCATAAATAGAGCCAAGCAAGCCTTCTCTAAAAGAAGCAAGCGCAAGCGATAGAAAGGATAGTCCCACCCTTTCCCTCCTAGTCCCTTCCTTCCTTCAAAGCCTATCTTTAAGCTAAAAAACAAGAGTTCCGGGAGTCACTACTTTCACTTTCCTTCCCAAGCTTGAAGTGAACTTCCTTGTCCTCTTCGATGCCTTCTCTGATGCGGCTTTACGACTGCATCTCTATTATCTGTCGGCCTAAGGACTACATCTTTAAAACTATATTAAAACTATAATAAGGCTGCGCTGAATCATAACCTTATTCCCATTCCATTTGTGATTTGTGAGGAAAAACCTATTCTCTTTCAATAAATTTTCATAAGAAGTGCACCGGTCGCTTTCAAAGTATCTTCGGGATACGCATACGCGAGTTGACGGTGTGTCTTTAAGAAATTTAAGAAAAAAGGCAAACAATAACTATAATGCAAAATAAATTGGTTCTGCTCGATACGATACAATTCAAACATTGTGTCACGGAATCTCCCAGCAACAAGCAATTTTTGAAAACAATCAAGTAATAAGCCCCTTACTTCCAAATGTGGATAACCCAGAGCCGGTCACCTTATATCATGGTGCTTCTAGAAAACTCCGAGCGGCAATTGACCTTGGCAGCAGTTGCTGTTAGAGCGGCGTTCTTAGTTGTTGTTGCTGTCAGTTTCATTCTTTCGATGTCTGAAGTAGGTCTTGTTATCAGTTCTGGAATCTTAAAAAAAGTATGGATTTCCGACTCACAAAAGAGTTGGTTTTCTATATGTATTTGGGTAATAGCTAGGTCGCTTTGCTTCATCGACAGCACAGAGAAGAGAAGAAGTTGTTTAATCCGATTCATTCAATCTTACCTCTATCTAGCTTAGCTGTGAGCACAAAGGAAGAAGAAGTAGAATCGGAAGTGGGACTCGAGTAAGGGGGAATAAGATCAATTGAATTTCTTTTTCATGTCCAGATGATAAGAATTTGCCAACTACTGGCACATCTTTAGGAACTTCATTGATATCCCGTAGGGTATGACCTAGCGCATACCGTCTTAACTCTTGTTTTAATGCTTGTTTATAGTTTATAGGCCTTTAAGTCAGTTTGAAAGAGTTTTAGAAGAGAGATCGGATGATATGATAAAGAGAGTGGAGGTGGCTATAGAATCAACTGTTGGAGATAAAAAGCGAGGAATGAGATCTTTTGGTTTATCGTATAATAGAATCTAAGCTCTTTGCAATTGAAGTGAATCCCTTAATCCGAGTATACTCTTCTAGAGAGAGAGTTGGATTGGGTGCTTTCAGGAAAGTGAGGCTTCTTTCTAACTTACTAACTTAAAGTTATCCCTTCGGTGTCTGCTCTTATCTTCCCTTCTATAGGTTATCCTCCAGAACTATGACGTACTTTCCATTGGAGAGTAAGCGAGTTAAAGAATTCAAAATGAATGGAATCCAAGTTTTTCATTCTCATTGCCGGGTAGAGGAGCGAAAGTAAGCCTACAACTAGGCAGCCAATAGCTAGGGACGGAAGTAGCTGTAAGACTTCCAACCATTAGCAAGGCAAGTTAACTTGAAGCAAGAACTCTTAGGCAAGGAGGGACTTTTAACTCTTAAGAGGCGATGTAATAGAAGATGCAGACTTCGGGCATTAAAATGAGTGAAGTTCCTGTTCTGGAATGTCAAGCCATCTCGAGTAGATGTCGGCATTTCCTAAAGAAAGCAGTAGGAGTAGCCCCCGGAACGCTAATGAGAAAGCATGAAGTGAAGCTTATGACCGTGGTGCCAAAGAAGAAGGGAACTAACTCGACTGGAAAGGCCTTCAATCAAGCCAAAGGAGATAGACCATAAGCCTGGGAAAGGGGCTGGGCTATTCCTGAATACGTTGTTAGTAAGAAAGCGCTAGCTTGTATATGTTAGAAAGTGAACAGCACTGCTGCATTCCGTAAAGCAGTACTTAGCATCAGTTTTCAAGTCTTAGAATACGATGCATATGAATCAATCCTGTAGTACTTATTCTGGTCTATCTATAGAGAACTTAAACACATGCAGGAATAAGCACATAGAGACCATAGGGATGGAAGATCAACAACAGTTTTTTCATTTCTTGGGTCAACCATGAATTCCTTTTTTTAGTTATTCGCCAGCCAGGAAGTATATATATGAATTCGGAGGAGAACTTCGGGCAAGAATAATGGGGTAAACCCCGAATCTGTTCTTTTCGGGGACGTATTGATTGATGTTGATTCAATTGATAAGTGGGGATAGGCTCCTAGGGCGCAGGAAAAGGGAGCTGCTGCTTTTTCCTTTTGTATGAAGTATAAAGGAGGCCTCTCTCAGTTCCAGAGTACATTTAGGTTTGCGCAGTTTAAATTAAAGACGACTTGCCCCTTCTCGTAAGCCTGGTGAGGCAGAACCTGTTTAGTATAACCGAGCAAGAGTCTCATTATCAAATCTTTCTCCATTCATTGGTCCCTGAAAACGGGCTGCTATATTGCCATTATAGGGGCTTCACTCGCTGTTTCTGCTTTCGTTCGTCTCCGGGTAGAACCCAACGATTAGAAAACATGTAAAAGCATATTATATCCTTGCCTTGCATCCTTACTCGCTCTTGGGATAGGAATGAAGCCAGTGTCCCTTCCAGTCCGATCAATAGTTACGATATCCACGTGCACGTGAAAGGGACACAGTGAGGACAGAAGGAGCAGCTATTGAATGCAAGGTAACTGTCATGCTTATCCGGTCTTAGCATCTTAGCATACGGCATAACCGGTCTTAGCTTTGACTTGGCAGTAGGAAGAGTCTAAAGGCCTAACCCTATTACCGCAGTGGGAGGAAGAGAAGTAGGAGGGGCAGGCGAAAGGGAATTTCTCCACCTTTCATGTGAAATCGGAATTCCTCAAGTCAGTGCTAAAGCTTCTTCAAATTCAATAGCAGTTCATTCTATAGCAGTATTCTATCCAAGAGCTCCTGAGCAAAGAAGGGTTCTTTCATTCACTGGTTATTCTTATTCACCATCAACATGATAAGATTGGCTTGATGAATATCAATTACGCCGGCTAAATGCACATTCGGTGCAACATCAGACGTGACTTATGCGTAACCAGTGGCTTTCTCTGGGAATGGACTATAGGCCTATGAAGCCTTGGTCTAGAACGGTCTTCAATAAGATAAGAAGGTTTTGATCTACGAGAGTACACTACAGTGAGTAAAAGATGGAGACTCAGCGATGCATCCCCTGGTGGGTACTATCCTCTCCCTGTGGATGAGGGGAAGTTCCAGGCTCATGGAATGCTTGCTAGGTCTTAAGGATCGCTTAGGGTGTCTCTACTGCATCCGATAATGGGTCTTGTTCCTAAGGGACGTCCTCAACTTAGAGAGTATCCTGTCTTTTTGCTCTTGGTTGGCCTGAAAGTTCACCAACTAACCCAACAACTTCCTCTCTTTTTAAGAAACCTAGGCGAATCAAAACCTGCTATCGGAAAGCACCTATTAAAGAAGAGGGACTCGATTAAAGGACTCATACAAGACTTATTCCAGACCCATCCCTTTGCATGCTTCTAAGGCTCGAACTCGTCACTAAGTACGAGTGCTCTAAAGCAGGAGCTATTCCCGTTGTTGTTGTGCTTTCATGGGGGAGAGTATACAGGAATCTTTCCCTTCCCCTTCCCGTTCATCTGGAAGGCCCCAGCTATGGGTCATATCATTCCTGGCAGGCTCTATTTGCATCCTCCCTACAATCACTTGATGCCCACTATCAATGAGTTATTAATAACCTAGTTGAAGGGATTAACTAGTAACTAGTCTCTAACGGAACGGCTAAGCCCAGCAAATGAACCTTCTCCTAACTAATTCAAACTAGCCCCAACCCTCTATCTTTCAGGCTAAGACCTGACTTGCCTCGGGACATGCCCTATCTTGTTCTAACTAAGGCTAAAGTCCTTCTATTCTAAGACTTTGTCTCCTCCTTTATTTAACTTCCTAACATTCGTCTTTTAGTTCGTTATATAGCGATAATAGCCCATTCATTACCTTCCTTTCTGATTGAATCCGAACAATAAATGAAATTTGTTATCACGCGGGCAAGAAATGAAATCGAATAATTGTATGCCCTTTCTTTCAATTGAGCTGATGACATAGACTTCTGCTGCTGTATCTTCCTTGATTAACTGTACTCGGGTTCCTGGAGGGATTATCGACTGAGATGGATCAAAGGTCAGAGACCTCCCAAAGATGGTGTTAACAAATGGACCCGTCTCATTGTTCTTATTTGTGGGGATCACCTCTGCCTTTGCATTACTTTCTTCTCTAAAGGAGTGACGGCATAGAGTATCGGATGGTCTACTGGACTTGGTGCATAGTAGGTCATGGAGGCCTGGCTTAGGGCTTGATAGAGGGAAGCAACTGTTCTTTCAGAGGTCTTGGTAAGTGGAGAGCTGTTGTAGCGATGTTTAGCCAAAGAAGGGAATTAAACCTGCGAGTAGGGCGTGTGCCCCATTAGTCTATGTCTTGCCCTAGTTAGAAAATACTATATCTCAGATAAAGGGAAAGAGCCTAGTCGTAGAAGGTCAAAGGAGAGATGTCGATAAGCAAGGTAGAACTGAAAAGTTATGGTTTTCAGATAGGGGACGACTCTTACACCGGTTGAGGGGACCAACCTAAGCTCGTATGATAACGAAAGATCGTTTAGCCAGATAGAAAGGAAAGGGGAAAGCAAGGCTTTTAGGATAGAAAGTTACAAGGGGAGATCGAGTCTAAGTCCTAGGTGGGGAGTTTCTCAACCAATAGCGATAGGGAACGACTTATATACAAGGAGCTTTGACAGTAAAGTTGAGGGTCCCGTAAGGTGCTCTACTAAGAAGGAAGGATCGATGAAATTGAGCGAAAGCAATAGGGCACCGAGCTGCATACTTTGTGTGAGAGGGAATGAGTTGGGGAGATGGGTGAGAAGAAAGGCCTACGCTATGAAAAGCGGAGAGAGACCCTATTAGTAAATATAGAAGCTCACAGGCAAGCAAGGGCATGACGCATCATTCGACTCAACCAAGAAGAAAGGCTCTAATGTAAGTACTTGCGGCTACGTGGAGAGAGGATCGGGCTAATTGAAACTTGCACTTTTTCAATGGGGACAGGAAGAAGGTTAGGGCATAGAAGGACAGACAGCTAGAAGCACGAAAGCAAGTCAGTCTATGTTCTATTGTCAGAGAGGGGCAGTCCTGGGAAATAAGCAAGCACGAAAGAAGTCCTTCGCTGGATTTTCAATTCCTCAACCAAGCGAGAAAAGGGAAAGCGCGCGAGCGCGCTCCTTCGAGCCGTAGCTTGCTAGGCCGGTTCTTTTTCTTTTCTTTTTTTCATTGGCGTGCTCGACCAACATTTGTTCCGATGTTGATACGAACCATGTGATCAGTGAGATTGGGTTCGTGGTAAGTCTCCTTCGGTCCGGCTATAGCTATACATGGTAGGGGTCCTTGTGCTGCTTTGTGCTCTACTCTAGCTTCCGTGCAGAAGTCATCTACGTCATTTGGGGAGAACAATGTAGCGCCATCCCATCCGCTCTCTAGGGCTGCTTAGCGGCGCGCCCGACCCTTGCTTTAGCCCTGATTTCGTAATTGAATATGGAAAGAGAAATCGATTCGTCTTGCTTATGTGCTTGCTCATTGGATTGAGTGTGTGGAGCAAGCGTAGGCGCCTACACGCGCGTTAGCGCTTTCCCTTTTCTCGCTCCCTTCAACCCTTTCTTTTGGAACGAGCAGTGGAAGAGCTAGACTTGGAGTTGTCCCACGAGCTTTCTCTTCTACTTCTATTACTATTGGGATTGGGTTGGGAAAGCTGCTTGATACTCATTCCCCGTTCCTTCTAGTGCTGCCCTTTGCCGAGCCCATTACCTTACGGAAGACCAAGGGCGGGACATGAATGTATCAATAAAAGGGTCCGGCTAATAAATCAATTGGGTCCGTGATCTTCTTTTTGATATCACCTTTTTTAGTCAGAAAACCTTTCCTCAGTCTGTGACGTTGGGGTTGGGGAAGCGGCAGCTTCTACCCCACTTAGCTCATCACCTCTTTCGCCCGTAGCTTGCTTTGTTGGGTTGGTTTCCGTAATCTCGGTTAAGGGGAAGACGGGGACAACTATTTTCATTAGGTCAGTTCCTTTCTTTCCTGAGGCATGAACACCTTGTGGGCTCAGAGTAGTATGCCCCGTATGTCTTTAACAAAGTAAAGTTATAGTATGGAAGTCAAGGTTTTGTCTGAAGTAAGGACATTTCTTTGATTAGACTAATGTGATATCGAATCAAGTATAGTAGGAAAGTCAATGGATCCGGCTCTTCCACATCCCTATAGTTCAATCTTGACTGTTTAATGCCCCTTCGATTAGGCATAGTTTGAACTCGGATCCCTATGGAGTTGCCTTATATGGTCCGGCTTTGCTTCTGCCTGGGCTGGTGACCTTTCAATTCTATCGATCTCGGGGTAGACCGAATGGCTGATCTTTCTTCGTATATACAAGATAGCTGGTTCCTCTCCAAGTCATTTGGCTCTTGGTTAAGCAGTAGAACCCATTGTCGATGAGGAAAAACCTGGTGCCAACTCTATCTCTGCCAATAGAAGAGAATGCATCTCCGACAAAGCAGTTGTTAACAAGCGAGAAAACGGAAAGCGCGCTAGCGCGTGTAGGCTTTCGAGCTCTAGCTTGCTCATCGGAAGACGGGTCATCACCGGGTTCTGTTTGGCCTCCGGGATTGTCATATATGACAACCGATGTTGCCCGTGACACTTAAAATCCTAGTCGACCACTAAGAAAGATACAGAAGTACTTTTTGGAGGTCAGCCCTTACCCAACCACTCAGCTTAGAGCATTCAACCTCGCTTTCACCCCTCAGAAGGACACAAGGGGGACAAAGCACTAGGGGAATGAAATCCTGCGCCTAGAAAGAAAGGTAGGGGAAATAGCCCTTCCATGACTAAAGGATAGGGTAATGGTTATACACCTCTTACCACATTCACTACTTCCAAAGAAAGAACTCAAGGACTGGACGACGGAGGGACTTAGAAAAACCTACTAGCTACCTCTCCGCTTCCTATACTTAGAAAATGGTCCCAATGAAGCCAATGGTGAGACAAAAGGAACCCCAGGATTGATTATTCCCTTAGGCCGATTCTCACTCCTTCAACTAAGAAATTCAAATCAGCACTTGAAGCGGGAGGAGAAGCTAGAACAACTTCTCCTAAAAGAGAAAGAAGGACTTGAGATGCGGTGGACGGGGTTACATTCTCAAGCAAAAGTCCATTTACCCAACATTTAATGCGACCGCTATCAGGCTTGCTTTACTCGATGACAGGAAAGGAAAAGGCTTCTTCCCTGATTGATATGATAGGCTGACAGTCTTAGGCGCTGACTTATCGGATTAGGGTGAAAGGATAGGGCAATAGCCCAACCAACAAGAAGAACCTAGGCGTCAGGTTTTTCCTTTCTATAATAGTGGCTAGTCTTGCAAAGTAGAAAGCAGTTCACAAAAGCCTTTCGGCAAGGGGCAAAGCAAAGCACCAAGGCAAGAAGGAAGGCAGACAAAAGAAAGTCGGATTATGGGAACATTCCCCACCCTCAGCCCTTTACTCGGGAACTAAACCCTTCCCTTTTGGAAAAAGCTAGAATCAATGTTTTTATAATAGAAATATCTATATCAGAAGTCAGCCCCATTTGGTTAGCTGACGTTTGGGAAAGCAAGGATTACGGTTGAGTCAGACCCCGGGTGGGAAAGATGCCAATTCCTCTAAAAAAGCATAGGAGCTGATCGAGTCAGAAAGCTAGCTAAGGCACCTCGGGGGTAGGACTTGCTCCGATCAGTCCACAGTTATTGGTGGAAAGAAAGATTGAAAGTATAGATCAAAATTCTTGTTTTTATATTCTTTCTTCTAGCGACAGAAATCTCTATAGAAGGAAGCAAAGGAGGCAAAGGAAAGTACGATTTCAATATCAATAGGGCTAACGTTTATTTAAAGCGGTTTTCAGCCGTTTGGGAAGTATCCCATGGTTCAAGAACTAGTAGTCATAGAAGACCGGCTAGGCGTTGAGACGCTAGTACCCATTGGTTGGCAAGCGACGAAGAATCACTTAAACCATTGCGAAAAAGTCTATCACTAGAGTTAAGTCGTAAGGTAAGAACCAAGCGAGAAAACTACAAGCAAGCGTAGGCGCCTACACGCGCTAGCTAGCTTTCCCTTTTCTCGCTTTCTTCGCTGTTGATTTTCGACTTCTTTCCCTCTTCCGTCGCTTCCATCTTTCCTTCTACTATTGATCATGTCCGATCTCCTTCTTACTAGAGGCGGAAATCGTCCTCATGGGAATCTAAGCTGAAGGTAAAGAATCGTCCGATCTTATTTATTCCATTTCGAGTTAGCGTCGAAAACAGCTTATTCGGGAACAGCGTATTCTGTTCCGAAAGAGCCTATTCTTTTTTCGTGGGTGTTGGACTAGTGGTTATTTCCTTTTTGCTTTCATCCCTTGTGGCGAACTAGACTGATAATTGTATATATAAAGAAGAGTTCTTTCTTATAGTTCTTCTCGTAGTGGAAAGCGTAGGACTGCGAATAAAGCGTGGGAACGTGGGAAGCAACCCTGCAATTCTAGTTTTTCTAAATTATAGTTTTATTGGATAACCTGCCCGCGAGGCGCAGGAGAATATCGAAGGAGAGTATGTTTAGCTGTTGTCAGGCAAGCGCATTACGCGTTAGTTTCAAGCGAGCCGGCGAACGAAGGAGCGAGCCACAGTTCTCTGATCTACGACCACCCTCTCCTACTCAAGTAAAGTCTGACCTCCGTCCCGTACGTGCCTTCCCTTCCTCCTTTCCTTGGCTTACTGGATTGACTGATGCTACACAACCGCTCTTTTGCGAGAAAGAAGATCGGAGAAGCGAGAAAACTACAAGCGCTAACGCGCGTGTAGGCGCCTACGCTTGCTTGGATCTTATCCTGAACGTAGGAGCTCTAAGCGTTGCCGCTGTTCTTGCTGAGTGAATAGCCGCTGTTGATGGTGAATAAGCGAGAAAAGGGAAAGCGCTAACGCGCGTGTAGGCGCCTACGCTTGCTTGGTAAGTGCTCAATTAGGAGCTGCAGATCTGATCGTAGAAGCTGTGATTTCATCAGTAACCGAAGCTATTGAAGAAGCAGCACATTCATCTCACTTCATCTTTCCTCCATCAATGACTTTTGAATCGATATCTGGTATCCTATTTTCAAACTAATCCCATATCCTCCTATTTAGGTCCTTCACTTCTAAGCTGGGGAAGGTAAGCAGTAGGACTAGTTATAGTCGGCGGCCTATCATCTGCTTTAGGTGATTTTCATTTCATTCGAAAGATTGGTGCCGAATGCGGTCCTTGCTACGATTTGGGTCAAACTTATCTCCGATTTTTTTAGTATAAGGGGCGCAGGTTCAGGCAAGCCTTTTTTCTTTTACGCTTGGGTTGAGGCGGATTTAAAGAAAATTTGCATACAGTTTTTTTGGTCTCTCCCAGCAAGCGTAGGCTAAAAGCCGGAGCGAGCAAGAAAGCAAGCGTAGGCTAAAAGCCGGAGCGAGCAAGAAAGCAAGCGTAGGCTACGGCTCGAAAGCCGGAGCGCGCTAGCTAGCTTGTAGTTTTCTCGCTTAGTAAAGATAGTAAAAAGTTCAACTTTGTGAATAGTGCCTCGGCTCGGTTGAGTAATTTAGTTCGCTCGGCTCGCAGCGGACTTGTTCTAATGGAAAGACATTTCTCTCTGGGAAAAACACATAAGATTTATTTGTTCGCTAGAGCTCATCACTGAAGAATGGTGGCTTGACCTTTTGGAATTAGAGAAGAACTTCTTCGCGTGGGCGGCGTACGTACAAGGCTGTTCGGACCCCCTCCCTCTTGTATGAGGTGCGTTGCCATCGTCTCTTTCTCCTTTGCCAGGTTACATGGCATGGATTCGTCGATTGACGAATCGGATCTTGGCTCTCTGTCCCGCCGACGAACCAGTCTAGAAGTAGAAAGGGAAGGCAATAGAAGCAGGTCCCCCCTCTGTTTGTCTTCTTCTCGCCGCTTTTCTCGTCCATCCTGCCCTGCGCCGCTTACAGATTCAGTTGCAGGTATCTAAGCATCTATTAGTGTTGGGGGCTGGGGCGCAAAGCGCAAACCGCTCTTCGATCTCCCGGTGAGTTGGACGGGAACGAGACAGAGGGGGTTATCTATGGAGCATTTGAATTGCCCCTTTCTGTTGGAATAGTTGAAAGTCTTCTTCTTAGGGGATTTTCTTTTTTCTTATCAACATAGAGTTGGAACGTAGCCGTGGAAGTTGCGAGTGGACCAGTATGAAGCTTTAGCTTCGTTGCCGGCCAGAGCTCCTAGCCGACGACCGGCTACCCCTTTCGAGCTCAGCTGACCCCTTCTTGATTCAGTTTTTTCCCTATTTGAGATAGATGAATCAATAGAACTTTGATCCCCGGTTCCTGCTTGGTCAATTCCTGGAAGGCCCCTATGTTTGGTTTGATTGAACAATCAAAGTGCGTTTGCCGCGACTACGAGCTGCCAGTGCGCCTTTCTTTGGGTCGCTACGCTCGGGGTCGAGAACTGGTTCAAAAGTAGAAGGTGGTCCAAAACGAGCTAACGCGAGTTTTCGAACGACGCTTTTTCCCGTTTTTGAACATCACTGAGATAGGCTTTTCCCCGAACCATTGACCGGGGAGGGAGAAGTTGATTCATTCAATGGAGCAAGCGTAGGCTCGAAAGCCGGAGCGCGCGTTAGCGCTTGTAGTTTTCTCGCTTTGTCTCGGTTGCCTTTATGTTTATAGGGGGCTCGGAGTGAGTCATCACAGCCTTGAAAATAAATTGAACCATGTGCAAAAAACAAGACACTCGGTTCTCCTTCCGCTCTGCTTTTGGCATGTTGAAGGAGCCGTCGGTATATGTAGGACTTTCAGCCTTAAAGAAAAAGGGCACTAGCTGACTCGCCCCTATCTCTAAAGGCTCTGACAAGACCTTACTCGGCCTATGTTGCCCCTAACTCAAATAAGGGGGCGAGTGCGGTTTGATGAACCGGCAAAAAGGAAGTAAATATCAGGCCACCTTGCTTAGATCCCCGGATCGTAGCATAGGCCTAGGAGATGCCACTCGCAGAGGTACGCGCATTCAAGCAAGCTCCTTAGCGGAGGCTCTCACGCACTCCTATGTATGGATTTCAAGTTCGCTCTTCCCCCCCCTTTCTTCAACTTAGGTTGATAGAGAAAACGGAAGTCGCTTGCCTGAACCTGCGCCCCGAACTCCAAAAAGTCAAAAGAAAACGGGCTAAAGCATGGAACCTCTGCCATATGTATTGGCAGGGGGCGGGGGGAACCCTCTTTAAAGGAGCATGGCCCCAAGTTGTGTGCTGTTGACTTTCTGTAGTTGATTCAACTAAACATACGGGAGTCTACATTTGAAGTGAGGGACAGGGACTTTTGGATAAGAAGAAGGCGAGCTGCTCTAATCGAAAAGTGAGTCGCCACTTTAGTTAGGGGACTGCAGTATGATATGCGGTGTGCATTGGTCCCGGTTGGAATCACCAAGTTTACGAAGCTGATCGAAAGAGCTACGGAATTCAAAGAGGTTGTTAAAGAAAAAGAAAGAAGTACACCATCGACCAGCCGAAATGCTTGATTTACAACAGCCTAAGGGGTACAGAAAGAAGACACCGCCTCGGGGAGGGAAGTAACATTTGAATGTGTTTAATACAGAAAAATGGTTCGACATTATGATAGCGAATGGGACCTTAACGTGACCTGATTCTGATCTTGATCTAGTTTGATTAAAGGAATTTTTTTTCGGTCTTAGAGCCGGTAGACTTATGTAGTATAATAAGAATGAGCAACGTCGATGAAGAATAGCAAGTTGGGGATTCTGTCATGCTTGACTATCTCTTTTTCATGACCGGATTGTCAAAGGAGAATTGGTATATAAGGCTGAGAATACCCCCGCTGAAACACAGCCTTTGCCGGATCACCAAGCTTATTACTCTCTAAATCTGCCAACTGCTTCAGCCAATGGCTTCTTTCCCAGCAGGCAATGAGACTAAGTCAACTTCTTTTTTTCCTGGGCATTGATTTCTTCCTGTATAGCATCTCTCCAGCAAGAATGATTGGAGGCTTCAGCAAATGATTCAGGTTCATGAGAAGATTGAACTGACATGAGGTAAGCGAGAAAAGGGAAAGCTAGCTAGCGCGTGTAGGCGCCTACGCTTGCTGGGGAAAACGATTCATAAGATAAAAATCCTTCAACAGGATAAGAAACTTGAGAGGATCGACGAACCTGAGAGAGGGTCTGAAAGAGGAGGAAGCGACTGGTTCCGAGCGGACTCGTGGAGCTGCTGCTTGGATTATCGTAGAATAAGAGGAGCCGTCTTAGGAAATGACTTAAGTTAAAAGACAGATGCCGCCGCTGCGAGGCGAGGGAGTAACTTGTCTGGTCTTGCGGTGCACTCACTCCCGTTACGAGAATGAAATGAGGCCCCAGCTCGACTCGAGACCAAGCGAGAAAACGGAAAGCGCGCGAGCGCGCTCCTTCGAGCCGTAGCCTACGCTTGCTGGGTCCCCTCGATCACCCTTCCCTTGAACCTGAACTGGTCGAGAGAAATGAACCCGCACCACATTTTAGTTCCTTCGAACCGAAACCCCCAACTAGAGATGGAATTCCAGAACCTAAACAACTCAGTTGAGAGCTCCATGACTGGTTCAAGGGAAGGTCCACCAAGTTTTGATAGGCCAGAGGGGTGGGCTCATTCGACTAATCAGTGATCCCTGGGCCTACCTAACACAGAGATGTCCCGGAAATAGGGGATTGGTTGATCGGAAAGCTCAGGCAGGAGTAGGACATTCCATACAAATCTGTCTGATCCGCTAGCTGGTGGTCCTCTCAAATCCCATTTTTTCATCGACAGGTAGGGTGAATTCGTTGGTTCCAACTTCTGGTTGTAAAGCGGAAGAAGAGGGGGCACGGCCCCACCAGCAGCCCGCGTTTTCGACCCGAAAGGAATTGAAAATGAAACAAGAATCTGTATTCACTATCTATGGAGTGGAGTGACTATCCAACATCTCCTCTTCCCCCCCCTTTTTTTGCCTTTATTTTCCTTTCTCGCCGGCAGGAGAATCCATTTCTTTTCTTGTATTGTTTATTATGATTGATCTCTAGTTCAAGGGCACTCTTCCTAATCCGAGTTTGAGATGGAATAAGACCCAGCGAGAAAAGGGAAAGCGCGCGAGCGCGCTCCTTCGAGCCTACGCTTGCTCCTTCCTGACCCGGCTCACCTGCCTCTGAAGCTGGAATGCCTTTATTTATAGAGGAGGCTACCCGGAGAATCGAAAAGCTTGAAGTGGGATGTGGAATGTGATTGGTGATGTATGGTGGTTATGAAATCGATTCGGGATCATCTCGCATCTAGATCTGTATTTGCATCTAGCTCTGCTGTTGAGGCGGGAGGGGGCGAGAAAAGGGAAAGCGCTAACGCGCGTGTAGGCGCCTACGCTTGCTTTCTTGCTCGCTCCGGCTTTTAGCCTACGCTTGCTGGGCTTTGTTTCATTGAAAAATCAATGCCTCTCGACACTAGTTTTAGGCGGCGTCTTGAACTCCAGGACCGCACTCTGAATGTCGGCCTCAAGTTCCTCGGCTAGGATCTATATAT